GGAAATTCTATAAATTAGAGCTGAGGAATACTTAAAGGAAGAATATTTTATATAAAGGAAGAATATTTTATATTATAAAAAATACAAATACGCTATATTATGTTATGCTTAAAAAAAATCGAATGAATAAAAAAAAAATACAAACAGATGTCACGTTTCACGATATATATAGTAGTGGGGGATTATGGGACAAAAAATAAATCCACTTGGTTTCAGACTTGGTGCAACCCAAGATCATCATTCTCTTTGGTTTGCACAACCAAAAAATTATTCAAAGGATCTACAAGAAGATCAAAAAATACGAGATTGTATCAAAAATTATGTGCAAAATAATATGAAAATATCCTCTAATGTAGAGGGAATTGCACGTATAGAGATTCAAAAAAGAATCGATTTGATTCAGGTCATAATCTATATGGGATTCCCCAAGTTATTAATAGAAGACAGGACTCGAAGAATCGAAGAATTACAGACGCATGTACAAAAAGAACTCAATTGTGTAAACCGAAAACTCAACATTGCTATTACAAGAATTGCAAATCCTTACGGGCACCCCAATATTCTTGCAGAATTTATAGCCGGACAATTAAAGAATAGAGTTTCATTTCGCAAAGCAATGAAAAAAGCTATTGAATTAACTGAACAGGCAGGTACAAAAGGGATTCAAGTACAAATTGCAGGGCGTATCGACGGAAAAGAAATTGCACGTGTTGAATGGATCCGAGAAGGTAGAGTTCCTCTACAAACCATTCGAGCTAAAATTGATTATTGTTCCTATGCAGTTCGAACTATCTATGGGGTATTAGGCATCAAAATTTGGATATTTGTAGACGAGGAATAATAAGAACTTACTTGACTTATATTTAGTTCTATCTGGTGATAAAACAAAAAATGGCAAACTCTTTCATTCTTTTTCTGGTAAATAATAAAAAAAAAGAACAATTCTATAAGGTTGAATAAAAATTCGATTAATCATTTGATATAATTGCTATGCTTAGTGTGTGACTCGTTGGTTTTTTTAGGGTTGGGATTCAAAAAAATGGACAGCCCATAGTACAAACTGATAACTATAGAACTAATAACCAACTCATCACTTCGTGTTATCTGAATAGAAAGAACCAGTCAAGATATGATATATAAGTCATATCATTGTAGCAACTGAAATCTTTTTTACATAAACAAACAAAAAAAATCTGATTATGGGTTGTAAAGCAATATCAAGTATACAGATAAATGGAAGGGTGAGAGAAAGATAGAAAAAGAATATTAATGATATATAATTCCAATATGTAAGGTCTATGAGTCATCTCATATAAAGGGAATGTAATAAAGCATCAATACTGATTGATCCATAATTAGACAAATCCGTGCATAGAACAAAAAATCAAGAGCCCCGAGCCAATAAAGACTGAGAAGGTTGACTCAAGAATCAATTTAATTGGAGGCTCCGTTGTAAAATTCAGACCTAATCATTAATCGAGAAGTGGTGGGAACGACAGAACCTGTGAATGCATAAGATTCTATTGAAAACGAATCCTAATGATTCATTGAGTAGGATGGCGGAACGAACCGGAAACCTATTCATTTATTCTGAGAGGTCATGTCATAGACTAATCTTACAACTGAATGTTGAAAGAGTAAATATTCGCCCGCGAATTTTTTTTTATTTCTAAATTTTAGTCGATTCGAAATAAAAGGAAAAACAAAATAAAGATTCATTATAGCGTTCTACCAAAACGACATTATCTATAAATAGAATACGTGTTAAATTATATAAATACGTGTTAAATTATATATTAAAACACAAAAAATTTCTAATTTATAATCGATTAGATCAAATTTCAAAGAATCCCACGATTCCATAGATTATTAACCGTGTATTTTTTTTGTTTAATTTTTTTTAATTGTTTAATTCGCGAGGAGCTGGATGAGAAGAAACTCTCGTGTCCGGTTCTGTAGTAGAGATGGATGGAATTGCTAAACAACCATCAACTATAACCCCAAAAGAACCAGATTCCGTAAACAACACAGAGGAAGAATGAAAGGAATATCTTATCGAGGTAATCGTATTTGCTTCGGTAGATATGCTCTTCAAGCGCTTGAACCCGCTTGGATCACATCTAGACAAATAGAAGCAGGGCGGCGAGCAATGACACGAAATGCACGCCGCGGTGGAAAAATATGGGTACGCATATTTCCAGACAAACCTGTTACAGTAAGACCTACAGAAACACGTATGGGTTCGGGGAAAGGATCTCCCGAATATTGGGTAGCTGTCGTTAAACCCGGTAGAATACTTTATGAAATGAGCGGAGTAGCAGAAAATATAGCTAGAAGGGCTATTTCAATAGCGGCATCTAAAATGCCTATACGAACTCAATTCATTCTTTCTGGATAGGAATGTAGAAACAAACGAAAGGGGTTTTTGGGATGAAAAAAAAAACAATTGCAGGTTTCTTTTTTTGTTTTGAACAAATAATATTTCTTTTTTTTATTTATACCTTTGCATTGAAAAAGAAAAAACCGATAAAAAAAAATGATATGATTCAACCTCAAACCCATTTGAATGTAGCGGATAACAGCGGGGCCCGAAAATTGATGTGTATTCGAATCATAGGAGCTAGTAATCGACGATATGCTCATATTGGTGACATTATTGTTGCTGTAATCAAGGAAGCAGTACCAAATACACCTCTAGAAAGATCAGAAGTGGTCCGAGCTGTCATTGTACGTACTTGTAAAGAACTCAAACGCGACAACGGTATGATAATACGATATGATGACAACGCTGCGGTTGTTATTGATCAAGAAGGAAATCCAAAAGGAACCCGAATTTTCGGCGCGATCGCCCGGGAATTAAGACAGTTAAATTTCACTAAAATAGTTTCATTAGCACCTGAAGTATTATAGGGGAAGACCTTAATATAGTATTTGAATGAAATTGATTAAATTTATTTAATTAATTAGTAAATTGTTTATCTATCACGTATATATCTTTAATAATTCATAAAAAAAAAAAAAAAAAAAAGAATTCATAAATATTAAAAAATTCAGAAAAAAAGAAAAAGAGCATGTTGATTATATCAAAATTCGGGGGAAACAAAAATCTTAGTTTATCATGAGTAAAGACACTATTGCTGACATAATAACCTCTATACGAAATGCTGACATGAATAAAAAAAGAACAGTTCGAATACCATCTACTAACATCACTGAAAATATTGTTAAAATCCTTTTCCAAGAAGGTTTTATTGAAAACGTGAGAAAACATCAAGAAAGCAATAAATATTTTTTGGTTTTAACCCTACGACATAGAAGAAATAGGAAAGGACCATATAGAACTGTTTTAAATTTAAAACGGATCAGTCGACCCGGTCTACGAATATATTCTAACTATCAACGAATTCCTAGAATTTTAGGCGGAATGGGGGTTGTAATTCTTTCTACTTCTCGAGGTATAATGACAGACCGAAAGGCTCGACTAGAAGGAATCGGCGGAGAAGTTTTGTGTTATATATGGTAATCTTTCTAATAGCCGACACGGTCATATTTGTGAAAAGAGAGAAAGGACAAGTTTCTAATATTATCCCTCTTACATTAGTTGATACTTCAAAGCGGTTTTACCTGGAATGAAACAACAAAAATGGATTCATGAGGGTTTAATTACTGAACAACTTACCGATGGTATGTATCTTCCGGATTCGTTTAGATAACAAAAAAATTATTCAGGTTTTTGTTTCGTAAAGGATTTCATGTAGTTTTATACGTATACTACCAGGAAATAGACTAAAAATTGAGGTAAGTCCTTATGATTCAACCAAAGGGCGTATAATTTAGAGACTCCAAAGCAAAGACTTGAATGATTAGGCGGTTTTTTCAATTTCAACATTCTTTAGTGAGGATACAATTCGAAATTAAAAATTTCAAGAAACTTATTTTCTTCCAATAAGTAGATTCGGAATTAAAAAAAGGAATGACAAATATGAAAATAAGGGCCTCCGTTCGTAAAATTTGTGAAAAATGTCGATTGATCCGTAGGCGGGGACGAATTATAGTAATTTGTTCTAACCCGAGACATAAACAAAGACAAGGATAATCTTTCTAAAACAAAAAGACTCTCGAAATCTAAAGGACCCGATGTACAGATGTACAAATAAATAAATAAAATAAGTAAAAAAAAAAAAAAAAAAAGAATAAGGATCTGTTTTGACATGAAATGGATATATCCATATATCTCTGACTTATATTTATGAGATGATAAAATATGGCAAAACCTATACCAAAAATTGGTTCGCGTAGAAATAGACGTATTGGTTCACGTAAGAATACACGTAGAATCCCCAAGGGAGTTATTCATGTTCAAGCAAGTTTCAACAATACCATTGTGACTGTTACAGATGTACGGGGTCGAGTAATTTCTTGGTCCTCTGCCGGGGCTTGTGGATTCAAGGGTACAAGAAGGGGTACACCATTTGCCGCTCAAACCGCAGCAGGAAATGCTATTCGGACAGTAGTGGATCAAGGTATGCAACGAGCAGAAGTTATGATAAAAGGCCCGGGTCTCGGAAGAGATGCGGCATTAAGAGCTATTCGTAGAAGTGGTATACTATTAAGTTTCATACGGGATGTAACTCCTATGCCACATAATGGCTGTAGGCCTCCTAAAAAAAGACGTGTGTAAAAATAAACATTGAAGAGATTTCAAGAGAAATAAATAATTCAATGATTTGATCAAATAATATACTATGGTTCGAGAGAAAGTAACAGTATCTACTCGGACACTACAGTGGAAGTGTGTTGAATCAAGAGCAGACAGTAAGCGTCTTTATTATGGACGCTTTATTCTGGCCCCACTTATGAAAGGTCAAGCCGATACAATAGGCATTGCAATGCGAAGAGCTTTGCTCGGAGAAATAGAAGGTACATGTATCACATGCGCAAAATCTGAGAAAATACCACATGAATATTCTACCATAGTAGGTATTCAAGAATCCGTACAT